TTCTACCGAACTGAACTAAGAGCGCTTTCTTATCACAATAGATAAGATCATAAAGAAAAGGATTCTATTTGTACCCCAATAGATCTTACATGCATATAGTATCATAAACTTAAATATTAGGTATGTCCAATTTTCATTGATCGCTATTGATCCTTCGTTAATGCCCATAGGATATAGAATAAGTAATAAGTAATAGGTAGGGATGACAGGATTTGAACCCGTGACATTTTGTACCCAAAACAAACGCGCTACCAAGCTGCGCTACATCCCTTTCAATTGGCCTACAGTGTCATTGTAGAGAATCCACGTCTTGTTTTCCACATCGTTATTTCCCCTATTGATATAAAAATTCTCTTGTCATTTCTTCTTTTTGGTCTCACGGATCATATAACATATAATAAAAAAAAAGAATTATATACATATGAAAATACATATGAAATGAAACCCAACAGATAAAAAAATCTTTCTCGGTAATGTTCCGAGAAAGAAGGAAACGCCTTTTCTCTGTTGTAAGGAAAGGAAAATATCATCTATCGGGTCGTTTTATATATTCATATATTCATTTTAGTTACGAATTTCGTGTACAAATACAAGCGATTCTTAACTACATATGCATTACTACATATGCATTCATATATGTATTACAATAAAAGGGAGGATTTTCAATGCGAGATATAAAAACATATCTCTCTGTGGCACCTGTGCTAAGTACTCTATGGTTCGGGTCTTTAGCAGGTTTATTGATAGAGATCAATCGTTTATTCCCGGATGCGTTGACATTCCCCTTTTTTTCATTCTAGTTATTGACATGGGAAGGGCCTAAGAAGATTAGAGAGATACAAGAAATAGTCTGTGACTAATCCCGCTCCCTTTCTCTTTCTTTGTTTTGTTCTTTTGTCAGTTTTTTAGGATAAAATTCAAAGAAAGAGAAAAAAAATTTCAAAGTGGAGTCAACCGCATCGAAACTTGGGTTCAGGCTAAAATTACTAGAGGGGTAGCGGAAATGAGGTCGAGGGCAACAAAATCATACAAAATAAAATTTTTCAATGAAATACTATATACTATATTAAATTAAGATTATAGATTATAAATAATATAATTGATAGGTAGAAATCATTGTATTACTTATTCTTATTTTTTCTCTATTGAGTTTTGATTGCAACGAAATCTTTCATAATTGGATTTCAGGTCAGCAACTTCTTTTTTTTTTTTGTTTCGGGTCGAAAATGAAAGAATTGAGTGAATCCAAAATTCAAAGGAGGTTCATGGCCAAGGGTAAAGATGTCAGAATAAGAGTTATTTTGGAATGTAACAGTTGTGTCCGAAATGATATTAATAAGGAATCGCCAGGCATTTCCAGATATATTACCCAAAAGAATCGACACAATACGCCTAATCGATTGGAATTGAGAAAATTCTGTCCCTATTGTTACAAACATACGATTCATGGGGAGATAAAGAAATAGATCAAAGAGAACGCGTGTGTACCTTCCCTTCAAAAAACAGGAACAAATTCACAAAAATTACATTTACATAGAATATATTTACATATAATAAATTACTATATTCACATATAATAAATAAACACATATAATAAATTAAATAAATAATAATATAATTAATATATTGAATATTTCATATATATAATACATATAAAAAGAAAAAATCTATATAAAATAAACTATAAACCAATCAACTCCTATTTCCGTCAAATCATAATTAGATTTAAGAAATAGGATTTTAGAGATAAGGAATAAACCATGGATAAATCCAAGCTTTTTCTTAAATCCAAGCGATCTTTTCGTAGGCGTTTGCCCCCAATTGGATCGGGGGATCGAATTGATTATAGAAACATGAGTTTAATTAGTCGATTTATTAGTGAGCAAGGAAAAATATTATCTAGACGAATGAATAGATTGACTTTGAAACAACAACGATTAATTACTATTGCCATAAAACAAGCTCGTATTTTATCTTTGTTACCTTTTCTTAATAATGAGAAACAATTTGAGAGAGCTGAGTCTACTCCTAGAACTACAGGTCCTCGAACCAGAAAGAAATAGGCCTATTTCGCAATTGATTGAATCAAAATTCCAATCCGAATCCCCACCCAGGTTGATGTTTTGTTCGAAAAATTCGAGAATTTAGATTGGATTGACACGTCGTAAAAAAATCGTAAGAAAATAAAAAAATAAATAATCCAAAAATGAAGAAGAAATTTTTTTTTATTGAAACGTGTTCATTTATTTTTACTACTTGATCACAATCATATTAATTTTGACTCTACCTTCCCGGAGTTCATTCTCCGGGGACCTCCGTTTAAATTATTCCGGCGGATTCCTTCCAACCTCCCTATTTACTGATCTCATTGGAAATCATGTAAAGACAATTTGTATTTGATATGGCTATTTGTGCAAGTATTTTACGATTAAGAAGCAACTGCCTCTTGTACAGATCATTTATTGATCTACTATAACTATAGGATACTCCAATCTCACGAATTGCTGCATTTATCCGAGTGATCCATAAACGACGAAAATTTCTCTTTTGTCGGCCCCTATCCCGATGAGAAGAAACCAAAGCTCTCATTTTTTGTTGAATAGTAGTTCGAGTAAGTCTTGAATGAGTCCCTCGAAAGGTTGATGCAAATAAACGAATTTTTGTTCGACGTCTCCGAGCTATATAACCTCGTCTAATTCTGGTCATTGAATCAAATGAAACTTCGATGAATAACTAATTGATTTATTTTAGTCATTCTTTTCCCCCTTCCTGGTTTATTAATAACAAAACGGATTCTTCCGATGTATAAAATAAAAATTCCAATGGCTTTTGCTACTATGACCTTCCCAACCACGATTTTTTTTACAGGCATTTCACCTCGAAATAAGAAATTGTATCGATACTAGGTATCAAAAAAAAAGAGTCAATTTAAAATTTAGTATTGTATATTGTATAAAAGAAAGTAAAAGGATAAATAAATAGTAACGGTAAATGGATAAAAAATAGCGGGTTCCTTCGTTTCTATGGTTACTTCGTAAACGGTGAGGTCCTCTCTATACACCGGAGCCCCCATTAATCAATGTTATTAGTAACTTGTACAGTTCACATTCTTTGACTCTACCCATAAATTATCCAATAATAGATCTTTTCACAACGAGATCTACCCATACAGTAACGGCATTTAATTATGAAAGTTGGCTAGGTAGCTGACCCTGTGAGTCCGTTCTTGCAAGAGCGAGAGCATAATCTTTCTGCTTCTTAAATACGAATTCCCCGCTTAATGGATAACCATTTGCTACCAATGGGGAATTGCTTATCATCTACAATTAAGGTGATTGGATTTGCACCAATGGAAACCATAAATTTCATACACAATGGAGGTATTTTTTGAGTTAGATAGTGAAAATTCCATCCTATTCATCATCGGTAACGGTCATTGATACTGGAATCAAAGTTTCCCCTCTTTTGGTCCAGCTCATGCTCTAAACGAGTCGCACATACACCCTAGTACATGTTCCTCGACGCTGAGGACATCCCCGAAGAGCGGGTGATTTTGTGACTTTTTTGATTGGCTGTCTTGTGTTTCTAATAAGTTGTTTAATAGTTGGCATGCTGATTCGTATACAAAAAGGGCTGGTTTAGATCGATCCTAACCAGCTGATTGTGAATTTCTTCTATTCTATTTAATTTCATTTTAACCCGGTAATAAAAGAAAATCTAAAATAGCAGTTCAGTTCATTCGAATTATGATTTGAAATGAAATGGAATAAAAGATTTATACAAGATCCCCGGTATTTTCGACTGCTACAAGATCAACAATTCCATGAGCTTGGGCTTCTGTTGCTGACATAAAAACATCCCTTTCCATGTCTTCGGATACAACCCATAAGGGGTTGCCCGTTCTTTGTACATAAACTCTTGTGAGGGTTTCGCGGAGTTTCAGCAGTTCTTCCGCTTCTAGGACAAATTCTCCTGTTTGGGCCTCATAAAAAGAGCTAGCAGGTTGGTGGATCATTACCCTGATGATATAACATAATATAATGAAAGGTTCCTCTATCTTGTACGATCGGGCGAAGGAAAGAGATAAATAATAACAAGAAGAAGAAAATAGAAATTATATTATATTTAATTTATATATAATATATATAATATTAATATATAATTGATATAATTGAACAACCGTACAGGCATTTTTTGTGCATTGCATACGGCTCCACAATGGAATTTACTTTTCCCTTCCATCGCGAAAAAAAAATAACTAGGATCTATCAGATCCAGATCATTAAATGATCCATTTACCACCCTTCCTTTCGGTAGAGTTAAAAATACTATGAGGGTTCCGTTGCTTTCTATATTTCATTTAGAATTTCTCTCGTCTGTGATTCAGCAATCCCAAAGTTTCTTTTTGATTCGATCAAAGAAGGAAAAAATTCTCTTGTTTTTTTTTTTTCAGTTTAGTATGCTTTGATAATATTTGATAATAGAAATATTGATTTGATAATAAAACTATTGGAATATTGGAAAAAGAATTCTGGTGCGAAAAAAAAAAAAAAATTGTGACGCTGAAACGAACTCCCGATAGATAAGATAAATCGGAAATATCTTTTGTCTCATACTACTCTCCCGATACAGAATCTCATGTTATGAAAAACAATAAAGGTTTGCTCATACCGAACTCGAAGTGCCATGCTATTATTACTCAATATTCTTATTCATATTCCATATGGCGAAGGCATAGTCTTCTTTTTTCTCTCAAATAAAAACTCATTGGCGCCAAGCGTGAGGGAATGCTAGACGTTTGGTAATTTCTCCTCCGACCAGAATGAAAGATCCCATTGAAGCGGCTAATCCCATGCATATTGTATGTACATCTGGTGGCACAAATTGCATAGTATCATAAATTGCTACTCCGGGTATTACCCATCCACCGGGCGAGTTTATAAATAAATAAAGATCCCTGGTCTCATCCTCTATACTGAGATAGACCATGAGCCCAATAAGTTGGTTCGAGATCTCACTATCAACTTCTTGGCCTAAAAAAAGTAATCTTTCTCGATGAAGTCGGTTGATTAGGACAAAATTTTATCCCTTAGGAACCGTACATGCACCTTTTAATGCATACGGTTCAAAAAAATTGCAAAAAAAAAAAGAAAGAATCAATGTGTCGGCCCTCTTTCTTTTTTATATTTATAAATTTTAAAAGGACTTTTATACCTTCTATAAACTTATCAAATTAACCTCTCATTGATGCATTGTTTCATCTCCAAATTTAATTACGATGTCATTTTCTTGTTCCTGAATGGGCTTTTTCAATTTCAATTTTTTTAGGTTTATGCTCTACTCCGGGTAAAGATCCAACCGATTTTGATTTGTACATATAGGACAAATGAGCCCAATACCACTTATTTTTGATACGACTTTTTTTTTCAATTCCTTTCATGTCTTCCTTCCGCCAAATTTTTGATGTAGTTATCATATTCTTTTTTTTTTCATTGATTGGCAGTTTGAGATCGCTCATTTGTTATAAATTAGGAATCGTTTATGTATGATACAAGTGGTAATCATAAATCATACCCATATTAACAATTGAGTGTTATTTTCTAAACGGAGCCTGGATACTTCATTTTATTGGTCCAATCAAGCCAACCATAAATTCTGATAATTGAGAATATTGAATTGATCCTCAAAAAATTGATCTAATTGCACTTCACGCTCCAAATTCTTGATGGTTCAATCAATTTTTTTGGCGAAGCGGGGGTATCTCGATCGGGGGAGAGAACGGGGAAATCCCATATGACCCAATATGTCTGACAAGTCGCACTATACGTCAACCCAAACTGCATCCTCCTCTCCCGGACTCCGAAAGGGCACTTTTGGAACACCAATAGGCATCAAATGAAAGACAAAAGAGTTAAGGATTAGATTTCACTTTGATGTGGAAACGTAACAATGTTGATGTGGAGATGTGGAAACGTAACAATGAGTTTATTGTTTTCATAAGATTGAAAAGAAGACGAAATGGATAAAGGAAAAGTCTTACAACTGGGTCGGTCCGTTCGAACGATGAACAAGTTTCTATGCATTCGCTCATAGAAAATGGGACGAATCCCCCATTGCGTATTGGTACTTATCGGGTATAGAATAGATCTGCTTTTCTTTGTTCCTACGAACAGAATTGTTCCATTATTACCTTACCAACAAAATGGAATAAAATAAATATGAACCCTTGCTGCGAAATAATCCACTAAAAAGCGTAAGTATATAGCATAGTCTTTTCCAATGTGATAAAGTTACATAGTGTCTATTTTTCAAAGGGGTATTTTCATGGGTTTGCCTTGGTATCGTGTTCATACCGTCGTATTGAATGATCCCGGTCGGTTGCTTGCTGTCCATATAATGCATACAGCTCTAGTTTCCGGGTGGGCTGGTTCAATGGCTCTATACGAATTAGCAGTTTTTGATCCCTCTGACCCCGTTCTTGATCCAATGTGGAGACAGGGTATGTTCGTTATACCCTTCATGACTCGTTTAGGAATAACCAATTCTTGGGGTGGTTGGAGTATCACAGGAGGGACTGTAACAAATCCCGGTATTTGGAGTTACGAAGGTGTGGCCGGGGCACATATTGTGTTTTCTGGCTTGTGCTTCTTGGCAGCTATTTGGCATTGGGTGTATTGGGATCTAGAAATATTCCGCGATGAACGTACAGGAAAACCTTCTTTGGATTTGCCCAAGATTTTTGGAATTCATTTATTTCTATCAGGGTTAGCTTGCTTTGGGTTTGGTGCATTTCATGTAACAGGCTTGTATGGTCCTGGAATATGGGTGTCCGATCCTTATGGACTAACTGGAAAAGTACAATCCGTAAGTCCTGCGTGGGGCGTAGAAGGTTTTGATCCTTTTATTCCGGGAGGCATAGCCTCTCATCATATTGCAGCAGGGACGTTGGGCATATTAGCGGGCCTATTTCATCTTAGTGTCCGTCCGCCCCAACGCCTATACAAAGGATTACGTATGGGTAATATTGAAACTGTCCTTTCCAGTAGTATCGCTGCTGTCTTTTTTGCAGCTTTTGTAGTTGCTGGAACTATGTGGTATGGTTCAGCAACTACCCCCATCGAATTGTTTGGTCCCACTCGTTATCAATGGGATCAGGGATACTTCCAGCAAGAAATATATCGAAGGGTTGGTGCCGGACTAGCTGAAAATCAGAGTTTAGCAGAAGCTTGGTCTAAAATTCCCGAAAAATTAGCTTTTTATGATTATATCGGCAATAATCCAGCAAAAGGGGGATTATTCAGAGCGGGCTCAATGGACAACGGGGATGGAATCGCTGTTGGATGGTTAGGACATCCTATCTTTAGAGATAAAGAGGGGCGCGAGCTTTTTGTACGTCGTATGCCTACCTTTTTTGAAACATTTCCAGTCGTTTTGGTAGATGGAGACGGAATTGTGAGAGCCGATGTTCCTTTTAGAAGGGCAGAATCCAAGTATAGTGTCGAGCAAGTGGGAGTAACTGTTGAGTTCTATGGTGGCGAACTTAATGGAGTCAGTTATAGTGATCCTGCAACTGTGAAAAAATATGCTAGACGTGCTCAATTAGGTGAAATTTTTGAATTAGATCGTGCTACTTTGAAATCCGATGGTGTTTTTCGTAGCAGTCCGAGAGGTTGGTTCACTTTTGGGCATGCTTCGTTTGCTTTGCTCTTCTTTTTCGGACACATTTGGCATGGTGCTAGAACCTTGTTCAGAGATGTTTTTGCTGGTATTGACCCAGATTTAGATGCTCAAGTGGAATTTGGAGCATTCCAAAAACTTGGAGATCCAACTACAAGAAGGCAAGTCGTCTGATCTAACATTGATCTGGTATCTTTCACCGCTATTGGATTTTTATGATTTAACTTTTACATGGGTTACCAGAGAAATCTTGATTTGAATCGCCGCTTTTTCTTTGACTCTTGTCTTTTCTTTATCTGGGAGATGATCCCAAATGAACAGGTGTGGAAGCTATAATTGTAAACCACGATCGAATTTATGGAAGCATTGGTTTATACATTCCTCTTAGTCTCGACTCTAGGAATCATTTTTTTCGCTATTTTTTTTCGAGAACCACCTAAGGTTCCAACTAAAAGGGTCAAATGATTTTTGAGTATCTCAATTGAAGTAAAGTAACAAGCCTCCCAATCCAATATGGGAGGCTTGTTACTTTACTTCAATTAGTCCCCGTGTTCCTCGAATGGATCTCTTAGTTGTTGAGAGGGTTGCCCAAAAGCGGTATATAAGGCATACCCGGTAAAACTTACAAGTAAACCAGATAGAAAGATGGCGACTAGGGTTGCTGTTTCCATTATTATATATATATATAATTTCAAGACCACAATGGATCTATGATAAGATCGTTTATTTACAACGGAATGGTATACAAAGTCAACAGATCTCAATCAATGCAATAGGATTTATGGCTACACAAACCGTTGAGAGTAATTCTAGATCTGGTCCAAGACCAAGACAAACTGGTCTAGGAAGTTTATTGAAACCGTTGAATTCGGAATATGGTAAAGTAGCTCCTGGATGGGGAACTACCCCTTTGATGGGTGTCGCAATGGCTCTATTTGCGGTATTCCTATCTATTATTTTGGAAATTTATAACTCTTCCGTTTTACTGGATGGAATTTCAATGAATTAGGTCTATAAGAATCATGAAGTCCGGGCTTTTCAATCCAAAATGAATCACTTAGGACTGGGATTTATAGGTAATTCTGGGAGTTCGACCGTGGAATTCCTTTGTTTCGGTATTTCCGGAATATGAGTGTGTGGCTTGTTAGAATTGATCCTATTGATAGTACAGAGAATAGGTCTGTCATCTTGAGAGAGATGGGTTCTGCCTCGTCGGATATTCATTCTAGTATCTGGAGCACGGAATATATGGAATGAAATAGATCAAGAAAAGAAATAGTTGAACTATGATTCATACCTACTATTCAGACCTCGCGACCGGACTCAAAAAAATTTCAAAGATTTCATTTAGAATTATATTCTAGTTATAGATCAAGGGGTTTTTCTTCGTTCAAAATTCTTTTTATGCTTATTGGTTTGCTATTTTTGACCGACGGACAAAAGTTTCTCTGGATTTTGAGTCATTTCATCTATTCATTGAATAAGTGATGATCAAAGGGTTCTTACTCAGAGAACCCTTGTGCTTTGCTTAGCTTGGGGCTTTATTCAATCATCGTGGTTCTATTATGAATCTGAGGTTTCAATCGACTCATAGGGTCTCAACAAGAGAATTCCTATCAATATTATATAAATATTCTAATTATTTATACAAATCAAAAAAAAAGAAAAATAGAGACAGAGAAAATTCAAGAGGCCTGTAATGATCAACATAAAGACGGATGCGCTGACTTGATATTTTGGCATTATCATCACAAAACAAAGAAGAGCTTCGGGTTTTTTGTCCTTCGTATTTTCAGAGAAGATTGAATAGAGTACTAAGAAGATGTTTCAAACTTCCTATTACATATCCGTTGCAACCAGTATTGGGGTGTTTTTGCTTGAGCTGTACGAGATGAAATTCTCATATACGGTTCTCAGAGGGGGAGTTCCCTTGGTTTACCTATCTCAATAAAGTATATGATTGGTTCGAAGAGCGTCTCGAAATTCAGGCGATTGCAGATGATATAACTAGTAAATATGTTCCTCCTCATGTCAACATATTTTATTGTCTGGGAGGGATTACGCTTACTTGTTTTTTAGTACAAGTAGCTACGGGGTTTGCCATGACTTTTTACTATCGTCCAACCGTTACCGAGGCTTTTACCTCGGTTCAATACATAATGACTGAAGCTAACTTTGGTTGGTTAATCCGATCGGTTCATCGATGGTCGGCGAGTATGATGGTCCTAATGATGATCCTGCATGTATTTCGTGTGTATCTCACTGGCGGATTTAAAAAACCCCGCGAATTAACTTGGGTTACGGGTGTGGTTCTAGCTGTATT